CCCGTTCTCAACCCATGAACAATATGAGGCCGAAGCTTCCTTCGTAACTCCCGGAACTTCTTCGTAGTGGCCCCGTCCCATGCCTCATTTCATAGGGAACCTCAAAGTGGCTTTATTTCATTATATTCCATCTCTATCCCAATTCTATTAATTTCATATCCCTTTGGTGTCATTGACATAAGAGATGTCATTTCTAGTCTATCTGTTTCTATCTTTCTATATATGGAAAGTTAAGAAATCATCATATAATAATCGAGAAATTGAAATAGAAAAGAAAAAAGGGGGTTTGTGATGATTTTAAAATCTTTTCTACTAGGTAATCTATTATCCTTATGCATGAAGATAATAAATTCGGTCGTTGGGGTCGGACTCTATTATGGATTTCTGACCACATTCTCCATAGGGCCCTCTTATCTCTTCCTTCTCCGAGCTCGGGTTATGGAAGAAGGAACCGGGAAGGAGGTATCAGCAACAACCGGTTTTATTACGGGGCAGCTCATGATGTTCATATCGATCTATTATGCACCTCTGCATCTAGCATTGGGTAGACCTCATACAATAACTGTCCTAGTTCTACCGTATCTTTTATTTCATTTCTTCTGGAACAATCACAAAAACTTTTTTTATTATGGATCCAATACCAGAAATTCAATGCGTAATCTCAGCATTCAATGTGTATTTCTGAATAATCTAATTTTTCAATTATTCAACCATTTCATTTTACCAAGCTCAACCTTAGCCAGATTAGTCAACATTTATATGTTTCGATGCAACAACAAGATGTTATTTGTAACAAGTAGTTTTGTCGGTTGGTTAATTGGTCACATTTTATTCATGAAATGGGTTGGATTGGTATTATTCTGGATACGGCAAAAGCGTTCGATTCGATCTAATAAGTACCTTGTGTCAGAATTGAGAAATTCTATGGCTCGAATCTTTAGTATTCTCTTATTTATCACCTGTGTCTACTATTTAGGCAGAATGCCGTCGCCCCTTTTCACTAAGAAACTGAAAGAAAGGGGAAAAAGAAAGGAAAAAAGCGATGTAGAAAGAACTTACGAAACGAAGAAGACTAAACAGGAACAAGAGGGATCCACCGAAGAAGGCCCTTTCCCTTGTTCGGGAGAGAAGGAGGATCCGGACAAAATATATGAAACGGAAGAGATCCGAGTGAGTGGAAAGGAAAAAACAAAGGATGAATTTCACTTTCACTTTAAAGAGACATATAAAGATAGCCCCGTTTACGAAGATTCTTATCTTGATGGGTATCAAGATAATTGGGAATTGGGAAACCTTAAAGAAGAAAAAAATCAAATTTCTTTTCTTGAAAAGCCTCTTGTTACTTTTCTTTTCAATTATAAAAGATGGAATCGCCCATTTCGATATATAAAAAATGATCGATTAGAAAATGCTGTACGAAATGAAATGTCACAATATTTTTTTTATACATATTCAATTGAGGAAAAAAAAAAAATATCTTTTACATATCCACCCAGTTTATCAACCTTTTCAGAAATGATAGAACAAAAAATTTCTTTGTATACGAAAGAAAAAGCATCTCCCGAGAACCCGTATAACTATTGGGTTTATACCAATGAGCAAAAAAAATATATATTGAATAATGAATTGCTAAGCCGAATCAAAATTCTAGAAAAGCAAAAGGAATTCCTTTTGCTAGATATCGTAGAAAAAAAGACCAGATTGTGCGATGATGAGAATGAACAAGAATATTTGCCCAAAAAGTATGATCCTTTTTTGAACGGGCCATATCGAGGAACAATAAAAAAATTCGGTTCAGGTGTAACCATTCATGATTTAATCACTTCGACAGAGGATTCCATAGAAATGGTTTGGATAAATAAGATTCATAATCTATTTCCTAATAATTCTCGAGAATTTGAACATAAAAAGAATCTGTTTAGCAGAAAATCATTATTGAATTTGAATTTTAGTGGTAATTACTTAACCGAAATGAATGAATTATCCTTCGAATCCGAACACGGAATTTATTCAGAAAAAAAAAAAAAAGATGTTAAATTGGGATTCGATGTAATTACAACTGATCCAAAAGATCAGACAACCATTAGAAAAAAATCCATTGGAATGAAAAAAATTAGTAAAAAGGTTCCTCAATGGTCATATAACTTGATTGACGAAGAAGATTTAGAAGATTTTGAAGAAGAAGAGGAAGAGGAAGAGGAGGAAGAAGAGGAAGAAGAAGAAAAATCGCCGGTAGACCCGGACATTCGTTCAAGAAAGGGCAAACGCATGGTAATTTATACTGATAATGATCAGAGTACTGATTCTAGCACTAGTACTAATAATACTAGTACTGGTGATGAAGAAGAGGAAGACGAAGAGGAAGAAGTCGCTTTAATGCGTTACGCACAACAATCAGACTTTCGTCGGAGTCTAATCAAAGGATCCATGCGTGCTAAAAGGCGTAAAACAGTTATTTGGGAAATGTTTCAAGTAAATGCGCATTCTCCACTTTTTTTGGATCGAATAGACAAAAAAAACCCTTTTTTTTCTTCTTTTAATATCTCTGATATGATAAATCTCATTTTTATAAATTGGGTAAGGAAAAATCCAGAATTTAAAATTTCTTATATTGAGGAGGAAGAAAAAAAAGAACAAGAAAAAACAAACGAAGAAAATGAGCGAATAGAAAGAGCGGAAGCCTGGGATGTTTTTATATTTACTCAAATAATAAGAGGCTCTATGTTAGTAACCCAATCCTTTCTTAGAAAATACATTATATTACCTTCATTAATAATAGCTAAAAATACGGGCCGTATGTTATTATTCCAATTCCCCGAGTGGTACGAGGATTTGAAAGACTGGAATAGAGAAATGCATGTTTTTTGTACCTATAATGGTGTTCAAATATCAGAAACAGAATTTCCCCAAAATGGGTTAACAGACGGTATTCAGATAAAAATTCTATTTCCTTTCTGTCTGAAACCTTGGCGAAGATCTAAGGTAGGATCTCACCGTATAGATCAAGGGCAGAAAAAAGGAAAAAAAGAAAATTTTTGTTTTTTAACAATCTGGGGAAAGGAAGCAGAGCTACCCTTTGGTTCTCCCCGAGAACGGCCTTCTTTTTTTGAACCCATTTATAAAGAACTTGAAAAAACAAAAAGAAAAGTGAAAATTAAATTTCTTCGAGTTCTAAGAATTTTAAAAAAAAAACAAAAATGGTTTCTAAAAGTTTCAAAAGAAAAAACAAGATGGTTCATGAAAATACTTCTAGTTAGAATCCTAACAATAAGGCAACAAAATCCCATTTCTTTATTATTTAAACGAGAGGGGGTAAAAATATATGAGCTGAATGAAAACAGAAAAGATTCAAAAATAAATAATAAGAAAATCTACGAATCGACCATTCAAATTCGATCCACAAATTCGACAAATGAAAATTATTCATTCATAGAAACAAAAATGAAGGATCCTGCTTTTAAGACAATCACAATTAGGACTCAAATAGAAGGAATCACAAAAGACAAAAAAAGAATAATTCTAACTTGTGATAATAAAAGATCGGAATCACGGAAAGACGTTTGGCAAATATTAAAAAGAAAAAATATACGATTAATACGTAAATCATATTATTTTATGAAATCCTTCATTGAAAAAATATACATAGATATATTATTATCTACCATTAATATTTCTAGGATTAATACACAATTTTTGTTTGAATCAACAAAAATTATTATTTCTAATAATGAAATAAATCATGAAGAAATTAAGCAAACAAATCAAAATACAATTAACTTTATTTCGACTATAAAAAAAGCGTTTTCCATTTCTAATAAAAATAGAAAAATTAGTAATAATAATTCAAATATTTATTGTAACTTGTCTTCTTTGTCTCAAGCATATATATTTTACAAATTATCACAAACCCAATTACTTAGCAAGTATAATTTTAGATCCGTACTTCAATATCACGACACTTATCCTTTTCTTAGGAATATAATCAAAGATTATTGTACGAGTCAAGGAATATTTGATTCCAAATCAAGGCATAAAAAAATTAATAAGCCTGCAATAAATAAATGGAAAGATTGGTTAAGGGGGCATTATCAATACAATTTCTCTCATACCAAGTGGTCTCAGTTAGTACCAGAAAAATGGCGAAATATAGTCAACCAACATCGTACGCTTCAAAAAAAAGACTCAATGAAATTGAATTTTTCTAAAAAAGAAAAAGACAAATTAATTTTGTTTGGAAAAGAAAATTACTATACAGTAGATTCGTCGATGAGTCAAAAAGAAAAATGGAAAAAACACCACATATATGATCTTTTAGCATATGATTATATAAATCATGGTGATAGTAGGGATTTCAATATTTATGGATTCACATTACAAATAAACGAGAACAAAAAAATTCCATATATTTTCAATACACTTAAACCCGAATCTTTTTATAGATTAAGAAGTCTAACTATTATTGATTATAGAGAAAAAGGATATATCATTAGTACGGATAAAAATCTGAATAGAAAATATTTTGATTGTAACATTCTTAATTTTTGTCTTAAAAAAAATAAAAATATCGACATTAAGGCCCGTACCAATACACATACACAGATCAATACCCAGATTCAAAAAAATGTTACAATCAAAACGAATAAAAAATTGAAAAAAAAAGAAATTTATGCTTTTCCGATTGATCACGAGATCGATTCATCCAATCAAAAAAAACACGTTTTTGATTGGATAGGTATGAATCAAAAAAGGTTATATCGTACCATATTAAAATCAAAACTAAAATCTTTGTTTTTACCAGAATTCTTATTACTTTTTGATACCTATAAGGTTAAACCGTGGATCATACCAATCAAATTACTTATTTTTGATTTTCATATAAATAAAAATTTTAATCAAAATAACAAGCTCCACGTAAAAAAAAAAAGTGCTCCCATACTATCGAATAAAAATCAAAAAGAGTATCTTGAATTAGAAAATTCAAAAAAAAAAAAAAAAAAAAA